AAGAATTATAAATCTCCAAAATAATAGATAAGAATATCGCAAAAAGAGCCATTGCAACACCCATCAAAGGAGTAGTCCCCCATCCGGGAGCTACTTTACCATATTCCGAATTCAATGGTTTCAATAAACTTCCTATACCAGTTCGTTTTGGACGAGCTCTGGAACTACTCTCAACGGTTTGTGTAACCATAAATCCTATTGTATTAATTGAGATCTGTTGACTTTGTATACTATTCCGTTGTAAATAAACGATCTTATCATAGATCTGTTGTGGTCTTGAAATTATATAATAATGGAAACAGCAACTCTAGTCGCCATCTCTATATCTGGGTTACTTGTAAGTTTTACTGGGTATGCCCTATATACCGCTTTTGGGCAACCCTCTCAACAATTAAGAGATCCATTCGAGGAACACGGGGACTAATTGAAGTAATGAACCTCCCAATATTGGGGGGCTCATTACTTCAATTGAGATAATTAAAAATCATTTCACCTTTTTAGTTGGAACTTTAGGCGGTTCTCGGAAAAAGATAGCGAAAAATATTATCCCTAGAGTTGAGACTAAGAGAAATGTATAAACCAATGCTTCCATAGATTCGATTGTGGTTTACAATTATAGCTTCCATACCTGTTCTGTTTATTTTGGAACATCTCCCAGAGAAAGAAAAAGTCAAAGAAAATGTGGCGAGTCAAATATCTCGAGTACTCCCCGTCAAATCAAAAAACTAAAAAAGAAGCAAAAAATACCAAAGCGATGTTGTATCAGACTGTTTGTCTTCTTGTAGTTGGATCTCCAAGTTTTTGGAATGCCCCAAATTCCACTTGAGAATCCAAATCTGGGTCAATGCCAGCAAAAACATCTCTGAACAGGGTTCTAGCACCATGCCAAATGTGTCCAAAGAAAAAGAGCAGAGCAAATGAAGCGTGCCCGAAAGTGAACCAACCTCTTGGACTGCTACGAAAAACACCATCCGATTTCAAAGTAGCACGATCTAATTCAAAAATTTCACCCAATTGAGCGCGTCTAGCATATTTTTTCACGGTAGCCGGATCGCTATAACTAACTCCATTTAGTTCGCCGCCATAGAACTCCACAGTTACGCCTACTTGTTCGACACTATATTTAGATTCTGCCCTTCTAAAAGGAACATCCGCCCTAACAATTCCATCTCCATCTACCAAAACGACCGGAAATGTTTCAAAAAAAGTAGGCATACGACGTACAAAAAGTTCATGCCCCTCTTTATCTCGAAAGATAGGATGTCCCAACCATCCAACAGCTATTCCATCCCCGTTGTCCATCGAACCCGCTCTGAATAACCCCCCTTTTGCCGGATTATTGCCGATGTAATCATAAAAAGCTAATTTTTCAGGAATTTTAGACCAAATTTCGGATAAACTTTGATTTTCGGCTAGCCCAGCACCAACTCTTCGATATATTTCTTGCTGGAAGTATCCCTGATCCCATTGATAACGAGTGGGGCCGAATAATTCGATCGGGGTTGTTGCTGAACCATACCACATAGTTCCAGCAACAACAAAAGCAGCAAAAAAGACAGCGGCGATGCTACTGGAAAGGACGGTTTCAATATTTCCCATACGTAATCCTTTGTATAGACGTTGAGGCGGACGGACGCTAAGATGGAATAGGCCCGCCAATATACCCAACGTCCCTGCTGCAATATGATGGGAGGCTATTCCTCCCGGAACAAAAGGATCAAAACCTTCCACGCCCCACGCTGGATTTACCGATTGTACTTTTCCAGTTAATCCATAAGGATCGGACACCCATATTCCAGGACCGTACAAGCCTGTTACATGAAATGCACCAAAACCAAAGCAAGCCACCCCAGAAAGAAATAAATGAATTCCGAAGATCTTGGGCAAATCCAAAGAGGGTTTTCCTGTACGTGGATCAGAAAAAATTTCTAGATCCCAATACACCCAATGCCAAATAGCTGCCAAAAAGCACAAGCCAGAAAACAAAATATGTGCCCCAGCCACCCCTTCGTAAGTCCAAATACCCGGATTCGTTATAGTCCCTCCTGTTATATTCCAACCACCCCACGAATTGGTTATTCCTAAACGAGTCATAAAAGGTATAACGAACATACCCTGTCTCCACATTGGATCAAGAACAGGGTCGGAGGGATCAAAAACTGCTAATTCATATAGAGCCATAGAACCGGCCCAACCAGCAACCAGAGCTGTATGCATTATATGGACCGCGAGCAACCGACCGGGATCATTCAATACGACAGTATGAACACGATACCAAGGCAAACCCATGGAAATACCCCTTTAATCAAAGAAAAATAGACACTATGTAACTTTATTGCATTGGAAAAAACTAGGGACCTCCCCTTTCGGTGGATTGTCTCAAAGCAAGGGTTAATATTTGTTCTATTCTATTAGTAATAATGGAACAATTCTGTTCGTAGGAACAAAGAGAAGCAGATCTATTCTATACCCGATAAGTATCAATACGCAATGGAGGGTTCACTCCATTTTTTATGGGTGAATGCATCCATACTTGTTCATCATTCGAAGGACCTATTCGTAATCATTTTACTTTATTTATCCTATCTTCACTTAGCCAATTTATGGATAAAATTAAAATTTGATAAAGGCCAATACAATATTAATATTATGAAGACGACGACAATAAACCCGTTGTTACGTTTCCACATTAAAGTAAAATATAGTACTTATTTCTTTTATTTAATCAATGCCTATTGGTGTTCCAAAAGTACCTTTTCGAAGTCCCGGAGAGGAAGATGCATCTTGGGTTGACGTATAGTGCGACTTGTCAGATATATTGGGTCATACGGTAGTTCCCCGTTCTCTCCCCCGACCGAGATATCCTCTGTTTCGCCCAAGAAAAGTGGATTGAATTATCCAAAATTTGGAGCGCGAAATACAATTAGATCCATTTTGGGGAGGATCTGGATTAATATTATCAATTAGAAAAATTTATGGTTGGCTTGGCTGGACCAATAAAATGAAGTATCCAGGCTCCGTTTAGAAAAACCCAAGATTTCTATAAACTTATTTTTAAATAGGAGTGATCTCAAACAAAAACAAAGTGTTAATCAATTGAGTAACATGATGAATACGTTACTAGTGAAATAATAAAAAAAAGAAGTGGTATTGTGTTCAGTTGTCCTATATGCACAAATTGAAATTGGGCATACTTTTACCCGGAGTAGAGCATAAACCTAAAAGAATTGAAGAGGCCCATTCAGAAACAAGAAAATTAAATCGCGATTGTAATTTTATCTCGATGAAATAATACATCAATGAGAAGTTAGTTCGATAAGTTTAGTATTTGTATATTATAAAGAGTCCGCTATGAAAAAAAGAAGGGGATCAGAATCTATACATTGATTCTTTTTTTGCCATTTTTTGAGCCGTATGTATCAAAAGGTGCATGTACGGTTTCTACGGGATACAAATTTTATCCTAATCAACCGACTTTATCGAGAAAGATTACTTTTTTTAGGCCAAGAAGTTGATAGCGAGATCTCGAATCAACTTATTGGTCTTATGGTATATCTCAGTATAGAGGATGATACCAAAGATCTGTATTTGTTTATAAACTCTCCTGGCGGATGGGTAATACCCGGAGTAGCTATTTATGATACCATGCAATTTGTGAGACCGGATTTACATACAATATGCATGGGGTTAGCTGCTTCAATGGGATCCTTTATCCTGGTCGGAGGAGAAATTACCAAACGTTTAGCATTCCCTCACGCTTGGCGCCAATGAGTTTTTTATTTGAGAGAAAAAATAAGAAGACTATGCCTTCGCCATATGAAATAAGAATTTTAAGTAATAATAGCATGGCATTTCGAATTCGATATGAGAAAGTTAAATTCCATTTTCATTTTTCATTTGATTATATATCGAAAGAGTAGTATGAAATATAAAGGTATTCCCGATCTTAATCTTATCTATCGAGAGTCCATTTCAGCGTCACAAACTTTTTTTTTGTCATGCCGGAAAGCTCTTAACACTATTTATGTTATGTAAAGGGTACAAAAAAATAATATTTTTTTCCTCATTTTATTTGATCGGATCAAAAAAAGAAACTTTGGGATTGCTGAATCACGGACGAATAAATCTGTAAAGCAACGGAACCATCATAGTATTTTTAAACTCCGCCGAAAGAAAGGGTGGTAATTGGAGCATTTGCCGATTCGGGTCTGGATAGATATAGATCCTATATTTTAATTTTATCTTTCTTCGATGGAAGAATAAATTAGTAAATTCCATTGTAGAGCCGTATGCAATGCGCAAAAATGCCTGTACGGTTGTTCAATTCTATCTTTTTCTTGTTATTCTCTATCCCCTCTCTTCACCTTATTGCGCGATGCGGGCGGGGTATAGGAACCTTTTTTATGTTATATTACCAGGGTAATGATCCATCAACCCGCCAGTTCTTTTTATGAGGCACAAACGGGAGAATTTATCCTGGAAGCGGAGGAACTGCTGAAACTGCGTGAAACCCTCACAAGGGTTTATGTACAAAGAACAGGCAAACCCTTATGGGTTGTATCCGAAGATATGGAACGGGATGTTTTTATGTCAGCAACAGAAGCCCAAGCTCATGGAATTATTGATCTTGTAGCAGCTGAATGAAAATCGCGGGGATTTCTCACAAATCCGCGATTTTATCGAGATTTTATTTATATTCTTTCTTACTCTTACCAGGTTTAATAGATAATAGAATATTCTATTAAATAGAAATAATTCATAATCATCCGGTTAAGATTGATCTAAACCAACTCATTATGTATATGATTCCGCATGCCAACTATTAAACAACTTATTAGAAACACACGACAGCCAATCAGAAATGTCACAAAATCCCCAGCTCTTCGGGGATGTCCTCAGCGCCGAGGGACGTGTATTAGGGTGTATGTGTGACTCGTTCAGATCATGGGCAAAGGAAAGCATTTTTTTTTTCAGTATCAATGATCGGTACCGGTGAATAGGATAGAATGGAATAACTCGATTCACTAGCTAAAAAGAAAAAAGATCTATTATCCTTCTATTGTGTATGAAATTTATGGTTTCCATTGGTGCAAATCCAATCACCTCAATTTAAGATGAAAAGCAATTCCCCATTGGTAGCAAATAGCTATCCATTAAGCGGGGGAAATCCTATTTTAAAAGCAGAAGCGTTCCTACTCTTGCAAGAACGGACTAACAGGGTCAGCTACCCAGCTAATCTTCAGAATTAAATACCGTTACTATATAGATAGATCTCGTTGTGAAAGACCTATTATTGGAAATTCATAGGTAGAGCCAAGGGATGTGAACTGTACAAGTTACCAAATAAGATTGATTAAATTAAGGAAGGAGCTCCGGTGTATAGAGAGGGCCTTACCGTTTAAGAAGTAACCATAGAAACGATGGAACCACCATTTTTTTATCCATTTCTATTTACTACTTTAATTACTATGGTTTTTTTTGATACCTAGTATCAGTATCAAACTTATTTCGAGGTAAAATGCCTAGAAAAAGAAAAATTGTGGTCGGGAAGGTTATAGTAGCAAAAGCCATTCGAATTTTCATTTTATACATCGGAAGAACACGTTTTGTTATTAATAGACCGGGAAAGGGGAAAAGAATAGCTGAAAGAAAGGAAATCAATTAGTTATTCATCAAAGTTTCATTTATTCAATGACCAGAATTAAACGAGGATATATAGCTCGGAGACGTAGAACAAAAATGCGCTTATTTGCATCAAGCTTTCGGGGAGCTCATTCAAGACTTACTCGAACTATTACTCAACAGAAAATACGAGCTTTGGCTTCGGCTCATCGGGATAGAGATAGACAAAAAAGAGATTTTCGTCGTTTGTGGATCACTCGGATAAATGCAGCAATTCGTGATAATAAGGTATCCTATAGTTATAGTGGATTAATACATAATCTGTACAAAAGCCAATTGCTTCTTAATCGTAAAATACTTGCACAAATAGCTATCTTAAATAAGAATTGTCTTTATATGATTTCCAATGAGATCATAACATAAAAGAAAAGGATTGTAAAGAATCCACCGAAATAATTTAAACGGAGTTCCCCGGAGAATGAACTCCGGGAAGTAATTAGTATGAAAAAATAGAATAATATGATAAAGTCGTCAAAATAAGGAAACACGTTCCATAAAAAAAGATTACTTTTTCTTCCCCGATTCTTTTTTTTCTTACGGTACGACAACCAAATCTGGATTCCGGGATTTTTTGAACAAAGCATCAATCCGCGTTTGAGTTCGGATTGGAATTTAGAATTTTGATTCCGTCGAAGAGTAAGCTAAGCCTATTTATTTCTGGTTCTCAAACTCTTTTTGGTTCTAAAACCAGCAGTTCTAGTGGTCGACTCGGTTTTTCAAATCGTTTCTCATTATTAAGAAAAGGTAACGAAGATAAAATACGAGCTTGTTTTATAGCAATAGTAATTAATCGTTATTATTTCAGGGTCAATCTATTCATTTAATATTTTTCCGTGTTCACTAATAAATCGACTAATTAAACTCAGGTTTCTATAATCAATTCGATCCCCCGATTGGCTCGGGGGCAAACGCCTATGAAAAGGCCGTTTAGATTTAAGAAGAGGTCGTTTGAGTTTATCCATAGTTTGTTTATATTTAAATATATTCTATATAGAATATAGGTTATTTTTCTTGCTCCTTGGAAGGGTGACACACGGACGCTCGGCGCGACCTATTTCTTTATCTCCCCATGAATCGTATGCTTGTAACAAGAGGGGCAGAATTTTTTCAATTCCAATCGACTGGGCGTATTATGTCGATTCTTTTGAGTAATATATCTGGAAATACCCGTTGATTCTTTATTAATAACGTTTCGGGCACAACTGGTACATTCCAAAATAACCGTTACTCGGACATCTTTACTCTTGGCCATGAACCTCCTTTGGTTTTTGATTCACTCAATTCTTCTATTTTTTCGATCCGAAGCAAAGAAGAAGGAAAAAAAATAGAAGTAGCAAACTCGAAACCCAATCCAATTCTGAAGGATTTCGTTGCTAATATAATAGAATAGTAAATAAACTAATAAGTAATACAACGATTTCTAATTACAATACAGTATTTTAGTTAAGTATCTTGTATGATACTGTTGTCCTAGACCTACATTTCCGGTTTTGTTCTCACTATATTATGAATTTAATTCGAGCCCGAACCCGAGAGTTTCGTTGAGATTGAATCCACTTTTCTTCGTTCTTCCCTTATTCGAATTCGAAAACGGGGAGGTAATTGGTCACAGATATTTGATTGTATCTCTAATCTTCTTCAATCCTTCTCACGTCAATAACTAGAATGAAAAAAAGGGGAACGTTAACGCATCCGGGAATAGACGATTGATCTCTATCAATAAACCTGCTAAAGACCCGAACCATAGAGCACTTAGTACCGGCGCCACAGAGAGATATGTTTTTAGATCTCGCATTGAAAATCCTCCTTCTTTCTTTA